AATTAAAAAAGAAATGTTTTATAATTCTAAAAATTTTAAAAGACAAAACAAAACTGTTTCTAAATGTCTCAAAAGAAACAAAAAAATGGGTTATTAAAGGCATTCTGTTTCTAAAAGAAATAATAAAAGAACTCTCAAAAATAAACCCAATTATATTATTGGGATTGAGAAAAATAGAAGTATATGAATTGAGTGAAACTAAAAAAGATTTGATAAACAGTATCAGAAATCGTATGATTCATGAATCGTCCATTCAAATTGTATCTCGGGATTGGACAAATTATTCATTGACAGAAAAAAAAATGCAGGATCTGACTGATAGAACAAACACAACCATAAATCAAATAGAAAAAATTACAAAAGACAAGAAAAAAGGATTTATAACTCCAGATAGAAATATTAGTTCTAACAAAATAAGTTATGATGATAAAAGATTTGAATCACAAAAAAATATTTTTCAGATATTAAAAAGAAGAAATGTTAGATTAATCCGTAAATCACATTATTTTTTAAAATTTTTCATTGAAAAGATATACATAGATATCTTTCTATGTATCATTAATATTCCTAGGATCAATACACAACTTTTTCTTGAATCAACAAAAAAAATTATTAATAAATACATTAACGATAATGAAAAAAATAAAGAAAGAGTTGATAAAACAAATCAAAGTTTAATTAACTTTATTTCAACTATAAAAAAGTTACTTTATAATACTAATATTAGTAATAATAATTCAAAGACTTTTTGTGACTTATCCTACTTTTCACAAGCATATGTATTTTACAAATTATCACAAACCCAACTTATTAACTTATATAAGTTAAAATCTGTCTTTCAATATAACGGAACATCTCTTTTTCTTAAGACTGAAATAAAAGATTATTTTGTTGGAACACAAGAACTATTTCATTACGAATTAAGACATAAGAATCTTCGCAATTCTGGAATGAATCAATGGACAAATTGGTTAAGGAGTCATTATCAATATGATGTATCTCAGATCAGATGGTCTAGATTAGTACCACAAAAATGGCGAAATATATTCAATCAACACCGTATGGTTCAAAATAAAGATTTATGTGATTCATATGAAAAAGATCAATTAATTCATTACGAAAAACAAAATAATTTTGAAACGGATTCATTACTGAATCAAAAGGATAGTTTTAAAAAACAATATAGATATGATCTTTTAGCATATAAATCTATTAATTATGAAGATAAGAAGTACTCTTATATTTATGGATCACCATTACAGGTAAAAAATAACCAAGAAGTTTTTTATAATTACAACACACATAAACGAAAATCATTTAATATACCGGAAGGTATTCCTATTATCCCTCTCAATAATTATCTAGTAGAAGATGATATTAGAGATATGGAGAAAAATCCGGATAGAAAATCTTTTGATTGGAGAATTATCAATTTTTGTCTTAGAAAGAAAGTCGATATTGAGGCCTGGATCGATATTGATACTGACACTAACAGTAATAAATATACTAATACTAGGGTTAATAATTATCAAATAATTGATAAAATCAATAAGAAAGGTCTTTTTTATTTCACGATTCATCAAGATCAAGAAATCGACCTATATAATAAAAAAAGGTTTTTTGATTGGATGGGAATGAATGAAGAAATACTAAGTCATCCCATATCAAATCTGGAACTTTGGTTCTTCCCAGAATTTGTGATACTTTATAATGCGTATAAAATTAAACCTTGGGTTATACCAATTAAATTACTTCTTTTAAATTCTAATATAAATGAAAATGCTAGTGAAAACAAAAGCATAACTGGAAATAAAAAAATAGATCCTTTTATATCAATATCCTCGAATGAAAAAAAATCTCTTGAATTAGAAAACCGAAATAAGGGGGAAAAAGAATCCGCGGGCCAAGCAGATCTTGAATCAGCTCTTTCAAACCAAGAAAAAAATGTTGAAGAAGATTATACGGGATCGGACATGAAAAAACATAGAAATAAAAAGCAATACAAGAACAGCACAGAAGCGGAGTTTTCTTTTTTACTAAAAAGGTATTTACATTTTCAATTGAGATGGGATGATTCTTTAAATAAAAAAATAATCAATAACATCAAAGTATATTGTCTCCTTCTTAGACTGATAAATCCAAGAGAAATTACTATATCCTCTATTCAAAGGGGAGAAATGAGTCTGGATATTCTGATGATTCAGAAAGATTTAACTCTTACAGAATTGATGAAAAGGGGAATTTTGATTATTGAACCAATTCGTCTATCTATAAAAAATGATGGACAATTTATTATGTATCAAACCATCGGTATTTCATTGGTTCATAAAAGTAAACACCAAATTAGTCAAAGATACCGAGAAAAAAAACATGTTGATAAGAATTCTGATGAAGTCATTACAAAACATCAAAAGATGACTGGAAATAGAGATAAAAATCATTATGATTTTTTTGTTCCTGAAAATATTTTATCACCTAGACGTCGTAGAGAATTGAGAATTCTAATTTGTTTCAATTCTAGTAATAGAAATGATATGCATAGAAATTCAACATTTTGTAATGGGAATAAGGTAAACAGTGAGGTTTTGGATAAAAGCAAAAAATATAAAAAAAAACTTTTTAAAGTAAAGTTATTTCTTTGGCCCAATTATCGATTAGAAGATTTAGCTTGTATGAATCGGTATTGGTTTGATACCAATAATGGAAGCCGTTTCAGTATGGTAAGAATACGTATGTATCCGCGATTGAAAATTCATTAATAATGCATTTTTCTTTTACTATATTTACCATATCTGGTCTATAACGATAAAAAGATGCACACATGCATTGTCTTACATTCCATTCTGATACATGATACTAATTCAATGACATATCAATTAGATCTAGAAATGAATCAACAAAATCTTCTTATTTTAGGTCTAAATTTTTATCTTTTGTGCGTGCAGAAAACAACCATACTTTTGTATACCCTTTCAAATAAAATTAAAAAATTTTAATCGGATTGATTAAATTAAAATTAAATTTAATAAAATTATAAATTAGTAACGAAATTAAGATTTTTGTATATACCAAATTAAAATGAGTGCCATTATTATTACTGATCAATAAAGATATCTATCACTAAAAAAAAAATATTTTAAAACAAAAAGACGGGGGAGAGAAGATTTAATTTTATGGTAAAAAATTCATTCATCTCAGTTATTTCACAAGAAGAAAAAGAAGAAAACAGAGGATCCGTTGAATTTCAAATATTTAGTTTCACAAATAGGATACGAAGACTTACTTCACATTTACAATTACACAAAAAAGACTATTTATCTCAGAGAGGTCTACGTAAAATTCTGGGAAAACGCCAACGACTGCTGTCTTATTTGTCAAAGAAAAATAGAATATGTTATAAAGAATTAATTAATCAGTTAGATATTCGGGAATCAAAAACTCGTTAATTTTATTAATTTGAAGATGCATTTTGAATTATTTGATTTATTAGATCTTGAATTTTAATGAACTTTTTTTCGTTTTCGGCAATTCATGAAAAAATGAATCGAGGAAAAACCTATGAATATACCAGCTACAAGAAAAGACCTCATGATAGTCAATATGGGCCCCCATCACCCATCAATGCATGGTGTTCTTCGACTCATCATTACTCTAGATGGTGAAGATGTTATTGACTGTGAACCGATATTGGGTTATTTACACCGAGGGATGGAAAAAATTGCGGAAAACCGAACAATTATACAATATTTGCCTTATGTAACACGTTGGGATTATTTAGCTACTATGTTCACAGAAGCAATAACTGTAAATGGACCGGAACAGCTGGGAAATATTCAAGTACCTAAAAGAGCCAGCTATATCAGAATAATTATGTTGGAGTTGAGTCGTATAGCTTCTCATCTGTTATGGCTCGGTCCTTTTATGGCGGATATTGGTGCACAGACTCCCTTTTTCTATATTTTCAGAGAAAGAGAGTTAGTATATGATCTATTCGAAGCTGCCACCGGTATGAGAATGATGCATAATTATTTTCGTATCGGAGGAGTAGCGGCCGATCTACCTCATGGCTGGATAGATAAATGTTTGGATTTCTGCGATTATTTTTTAACGAGAGTTGCTGAATATCAAAAACTTATTACACGAAATCCTATTTTTTTAGAACGAGTCGAGGGAGTAGGCATTATTGGTAGAGAGGAAGTAATAAATTGGGGTTTATCGGGACCAATGTTGAGAGCTTCCGGAATACAATGGGATCTTCGTAAAGTGGATCATTATGAGTGTTACGACGAATTTGATTGGGAAGTACAGTGGCAAAAAGAAGGAGATTCATTGGCTCGTTATCTAGTCCGAATTGGTGAAATGATAGAATCCATAAAAATTATTCAACAGGCTCTGGAAGGAATTCCGGGGGGACCATATGAGAATTTAGAAATCCGATACTTTGATAGAGAAAGGAATACAGAATGGAATGATTTTGAATATCGATTTATTAGTAAAAAACCCTCTCCTACGTTTGAATTGCCGAAACAAGAACTTTATGTGAGAGTCGAAGCCCCAAAGGGAGAATTGGGAATTTTTTTGATAGGGGATCAGAGTGGTTTTCCTTGGAGATGGAAAATTCGACCGCCGGGTTTTATCAATTTGCAAATTCTTCCTCAGTTAGTTAAAAGAATGAAATTGGCTGATATTATGACGATACTAGGTAGTATAGATATCATTATGGGAGAAGTTGATCGTTGAAATGATAATTGATACACCAGAAGTACAAGATGTCGATTCTTTTTATAGATTGGAATTTTTAAAAGAGGTCTATGGAATTATATGGGTGCTTATTCCTATTTTTACTCTCGTATTGGGAATCACAATAGGCGTACTGGTAATTGTATGGTTAGAAAGAGAAATATCCGCAGGGATACAACAACGTATTGGACCCGAATACGCCGGCCCTTGGGGAGTTCTTCAAGCTCTAGCAGATGGTACAAAACTACTTTTCAAAGAAAATATTCTTCCATCTAGAGGGGATACTCGTTTATTCAGTATCGGTCCGTCCATAGCAGTTATATCAATTTTAGTAAGCTATTCAGTAGTGCCCTTTGGCTATCACCTTGTTTTAGCAGATCTCAATATCGGTGTTTTTTTATGGATTGCCATTTCAAGTATTGCTCCTATTGGACTTCTTATGTCAGGATACGGGTCAAATAATAAATATTCCTTTTTAGGTGGTCTACGAGCTGCCGCTCAATCGATTAGTTATGAAATACCATTAACTTTATGTGTGTTATCAATATCTCTACGTGCGATTCGTTGATACATAGACATAAACTTTTCTCTATTCCTTCCTTTTTAAAAAAGGGGTGGAATGAATTGAGTAGATATCTTCATTTTTTTTTATTGATTATTAGGATTGATGAACTAAATCAAATAGTTATATGAGTGAAAGAAAACAGCTTATATATAAATTCGCAGTAAAAATATTGAGTCTCATTTTCTATGTATAAGAATTATAGAGTTAAACGGAAATAAAGATAAACAGAAGAAACCGTTTACCCCAAGGTTGGTTGATTAGTCATCCTGACTTGAAGCGGGCTCAAAAGATCAACCGTATTGAGTTTTCACTATCATTTGTATGTATTACCATACATGTATTATCATAACGGGGGGTTGAGCAAAAACGAGTGGATGGTTAGAAACACCAAGATATGTAAAGGATTAGTAATGGAGATTTTGTAAATTATCCCAAAAGGAATTTTTACATAATATACAAACAAAGAATACTAATTGGGGCTTTAAGTTAGTAGAAATGATTAGGCAGTACTCCCCACGACACGATTCCAATCCAGAGTATGCTCCTATCCACCGATTAAATAAATAACTATTGGGAACGAAATAATCCTTTATTTTTATTTTGTAAGCCCTCTTTTTCTCAAAAATAGAAAGAAGAATAGGAACGAAAAAAAAAAAAAGAGAAAGAAATAGAATTCCAATAAAAAAAATCTTTTTTATTCTTTTTTTTTCTTTTATTCTTTACTATATCCATATTCATAGATATAGAATTTGTGTCATAATTCATGAATTAATATATAATTCTTTTTCGTAAGTGAAAACAACAGGTTATTGATATTTTTACAAGAAGTATTTTATTGAACAATTAAGTTATTACTCAACAAAAAATAATTGAAATTATTATTTAAATTATTGAAGAAAGGATGAGATCAATTCAGAAGTACTTTTTTTTATTTATAATTTTTATTTAAAATTATTAAAATTATAATTATAACAGACAGAATTCAATTGGTCTAATTTTTGGCCGTCCGATATAATATATTTTGACCTTATCCATCCTACAAGCATATCAAGATAAAATAATACTGACCCGGTCCTTAGATTTATTTCTGGCCTTCAAGGAGCCGTATGAGGTGAAAATCTCACGTACGGTTCTGTAATAGCGATGGTAACAGTGATGATATCGCCGACTATGATTATCTAACAGTTCAAGTACAATTGATATAGTTGAGGCGCAATCAAAATATGGTTTTGGGGGGTGGAATTTGTGGCGTCAGCCTATAGGGTTTATCATTTTTCTCATTTCCTCCCTAGCAGAATGTGAGAGATTACCTTTTGATTTACCAGAAGCAGAAGAAGAATTAGTAGCAGGTTATCAAACCGAATACTCGGGTATCAAATTTGGTTTATTTTATGTTGCTTCCTATCTAAACCTATTAGTTTCTTCATTATTTGTAACAGTTCTTTACTTGGGAGGTTGGAATATCTCTATTCCGGACATATATGTTTCTGAGCTTTTTGAAATAAATAAAACGTGCGTAGTCTTTGGAGCGACAATTGGTATCTTTATTACATTAGCTAAAACTTATTTGTTCTTGTTCATTCCTATCACAACAAGATGGACTTTACCGAGGCTAAGAATGGACCAACTATTGAATCTTGGATGGAAATTTCTTTTACCTATTTCTCTCGGTAATCTATTATTAACAACTTCTTCCCAACTCTTTTCGCTGTAAAAGAATATTCTATATTCACAACTTGTCTCAAACAAGAGAAATAAACAAACATAAAATTATTCATCTATATATATATTCACGATATGTTCTCTATGGTAACTGGGTTGATGAATTATGGTCAACAAACAGTACGAGCTGCAAGGTACATTGGTCAAAGTTTCATAATTACTTTATCCCACGCAAATCGTTTACCCGTAACTATTCAATATCCTTATGAAAAATCAATCACCGCGGAGCGTTTCCGCGGTCGAATACATTTTGAATTTGATAAATGTATTGCTTGTGAAGTATGTGTTCGTGTATGTCCTATAGATCTACCCGTTGTTGATTGGAAATTGGAAACTGATATTCGCAAGAAACGGTTGCTTAATTACAGTATTGATTTCGGAATTTGTATATTTTGTGGTAATTGTGTTGAATATTGTCCAACAAATTGTTTATCAATGACTGAAGAATATGAACTTTCTACTTATGATCGTCACGAATTGAATTATAATCAAATTGCTTTGGGTCGTTTACCAATGTCAGTAATTGACGACTATACAATTCGAACTATTTTAAATTCGCCTCAAATAAAAAATAAGTAAATCTCTTATTAAAGAAGAATTTCCAATTACTTTACTAATACTAAGGTTCAGTTTTGATCTAATATAAAGGAATAGGGTTTCTTTCGTTTTGTTTGGTCAATAACTACAAATCCCAACTATTGGTTGGTTGGTAAGAATCACATCTTAATTTTGTATTGAAAATCTATTAATTAATAGATCTGTAATTATTTAGAAATATATAATTTCGGATTAGAACTACTCTTTCATATAAGGAATTAAATTAGTCCAATAATTGTACCTACATTTATTCACACCCTTTAATTATTTATTTACTTAGGATTTAATTAGGAATTTATCAAAAATCATAAAAAATTTTTTCTGGTCGGGTCTCAATAAGGTCATGAAAAACATTTAGATTTATTTATCTCTTATTTTACATATAATGGATTTGCCTGGACCAATACATGATTTTCTTTTAGTCTTTCTGGGATTGGGTCTTATACTAGGAGGTATAGGAGTAGTATTATTTACCAACCCCATTTATTCTGCCTTTTCATTGGGACTGGTTCTTGTTTGTATATCCTTATTCTATATTCTATTAAATTCCTATTTTGTAGCTGCTGCACAACTCCTTATTTACGTGGGAGCTATAAATGTTTTAATCGTATTTGCTGTGATGTTCATGAATGGTTCAGAATATTACAAAGATTTTAATCTTTGGACTATTGGGGATGGGGTTACTTTGCCAGTTTGTACAAGTATTTTTGTTTTACTAATGATTACTATTACAGATACGTCATGGTACGGGATTATTTGGACTACAAGATCAAACCAGATTATAGAGCAAGATTTGATAAGTACTAGTCAACAAATTGGAATTCATTTATCAACAGATTTTTTTCTTCCATTTGAATTCATTTCGATAATTCTTTTAGTCGCTTTGATAGGTGCAATTGCCGTGGCGCGCCAGTAATAAATCTATAGAATTAGCACCAGTAATCCAAACTAAACTATGTTCTATGTTATTACATTTATTTCCCTTCAATTAAAATTTAAGATTGTTTCTGTCTAAAATATAAATTCTTTTATTCAGTCTATTACCAATACAATATATTCCTTTGTTACGTACTTTTTTTTATATTCTAGTCAATTGAATCTGTTGAATTGTTGTTCAGTTCATATTGAAATGAATCTAAATTGATAAGGAGTTGGTCAATGATGCTCGAACATGTACTTGTTTTGAGTGCCTACTTATTTTCTATCGGTATCTATGGATTGATCACGAGCCGAAATATGGTTAGAGCCCTTATGTGTCTTGAACTTATACTGAATGCGGTTAATATAAATTTCGTAACATTTTCTGATTTTTTTGATAGTCGCCAATTAAAAGGAAACATTTTCTCAATTTTTGTTATAGCTATTGCAGCCGCCGAAGCAGCTATTGGACTGGCTATTGTTTCGTCAATTTATCGTAACAGAAAATCAACTCGTATCAATCAATCTAATTTGTTGAATAAGTAGTATTAATCATATAAATTATAATATTCATAAATTAGAATTAACATGACCATACATTACGTATAATACACATTTTTAAAAATGTAAGAAATCAAAGTCTCTTGGTTATATCGCATGAGTCGATCCAGAAGTAGATTGATTAGAAAAATTCTGGTAAATTATTGATTCGTCTGGTGTCTAAATATATGATTCATTTACAAGTTTACTAGATCGAAAATTTCGAATGTTCAAAAATTTATAGATCCAATGTCACATTCAGTAAAGATTTATGATACGTGTATAGGGTGTACTCAATGTGTGCGAGCTTGCCCAACGGATGTATTAGAAATGATACCTTGGGACGGATGTAAAGCTAAGCAAATTGCTTCTGCTCCAAGAACAGAGGACTGTGTTGGTTGTAAGAGATGTGAATCCGCCTGTCCAACGGATTTCTTGAGTGTTCGAGTTTATTTATGGCATGAAACAACTCGAAGTATGGGTCTAGCTTATTAATACGTTCCAGAAAACCCTACTTGAATACATTTGATTTTTTTTTTACCTTTACCGACAAAAACCCGCGCTCAATTTTTTTTTTTGAGCACGGGTTTTTCTGGTCCAAGTTTATCTTGTTTTTACCATGAATTATTTTCCTTGGTTAACGCTAGTTGTAGTTTTGCCAATATCCGCGGGTTCCTTAATTTTCTTTCTCCCTCATAGAGGAAATAAGGTAATTCGGTGGTATACAATAGGCATATGCATAGCAGAACTCCTTCTAACAACCTATGCATTCGGTTATCGTTTCCAATTGGATGATCCATTAATGCAACTGACAGAGGATTATAAATGGATCAATTTTTTTGATTTTTACTGGAGATTGGGAATAGATGGAATTTCTATAGGACCTATTTTACTGACAGGATTTATCACAACTTTAGCTACTTTAGCGGCTCGGCCTGTTACTCGAGATTCCCGACTATTCCATTTCCTGATGTTAGCAATGTATAGCGGTCAAATAGGACCATTTTCTTCTCGAGACCTTTTACTTTTTTTCATCATGTGGGAGTTAGAATTAATTCCAGTTTATCTACTTCTATCCATGTGGGGGGGAAAGAAACGTTTGTATTCAGCTACAAAATTTATTTTGTACACTGCAGGAGGTTCTGTTTTTTTATTAATAGGAGTTCTGGGTATTGGTTTATATGGTTCCAATGAACCAACATTAAATTTTGAAACATCAGCTAATCAATCGTATCCTGTAGCACTGGAAATAATATTCTATATTGGATTTCTTATTGCTTTTGCTGTCAAATCACCGATTATACCCTTACATACATGGTTACCCGACACCCATGGAGAGGCACATTACAGTACTTGTATGCTTTTAGCCGGAATCTTATTAAAAATGGGAGCGTATGGATTGGTTCGGATCAATATGGAATTATTACCCCACGCCCATTCTATATTTTCTCCCTGGTTGATGATAGTGGGCACAATTCAAATAATCTATGCAGCTTCAACATCTCCTGGTCAGCGAAATTTAAAAAAAAGAATAGCCTATTCTTCTGTATCTCATATGGGTTTTATAATTATAGGAATTAGTTCTATAAGCGATACAGGACTCAATGGAGCCGTTTTACAAATAATTTCTCACGGATTTATTGGCGCTGCGCTTTTTTTCTTGGCCGGAACGAGTTATGATAGAATACGTCTTGTTTATCTCGACGAAATGGGCGGAATGGCTATAGCAATTCCAAAAATATTCACGACTTTCAGTATCTTATCAATGGCTTCTCTTGCATTACCGGGCATGAGCGGTTTTGTTGCCGAATTGATAGTTTTTTTTGGAATACTTACTAGTCAAAAATATCTTTTAATGACAAAGATATTAATCACTTTTGTAATGGCAATTGGAATGATATTAACTCCTATTTATTCATTATCTATGTTACGTCAGATGTTCTATGGATACAAGCTTTTTAATGCCCCAAACTCTTATTTTTTTGATTCTGGGCCGCGAGAGTTATTTGTTTCGATCTCTATCCTTTTACCTGTAATAGGTATTGGTATTTATCCTGATTTCGTTTTATCATTATCAGTTGATAAGGTCGAAGCTATTATATCGAATTATTTTTATAGATAGTTTTCGTGAGTAAACCAAAACATTAAACCGAAATCCCATGATTTTATAAATTGTTCGTTGTACAATAAAAAAATAAGTCTTTTTTCTTCTCTTAAATAAAAAAAAAAAAATAAATTGGAATTCTATTATAACCAGATATTTTTGTCATTTGCGAGAACCATTTGAATCAAGTAATGGAATGATTCAAATGGTTCTTGATGTTTTACATGAAGTTTTCGTATATATACACGTATGCTGTCCTATGTTTCTATTCGTCAAGTCCTTTATTCAATTCAATTAGATGTTAATGTAAATGAACCATAACTATGCAACCCTATTCCTAATAGATTAACCCCAAAATAGCATATCCAAATTATAAGAAAGCCTATTGAGGCCACAATTGCAGAATTTACACTTTCAAAATTTTTATTTGTTCGAATATGTAAATAAATCGCGAATACGGTCCAAGTAATAAATGCCCACGTCTCTTTTGGATCCCAATTCCAATATGATCCCCATGCTTCATTAGCCCATACTGCTCCTGAAAGAATACCTATGGTTAAAAGGATAAACCCTAGACTAATAATACGATAACTCCACTGATCCAATTGTTGAATCAATTGATACCTGTAATAATTCTGAGAAGAAATAAAAGAAGTGTTTCGTAAGACATTGTTTCTTTCGTTCACGTATTGAATCTCACCAAAGGAAAATGAATCATTTAAAAAATTATTGCTTTTACTAAAAACCCTTATGAATTTTCGAAATGTAATGACTAGAAGAGCTAGTGATAATAACGATCCACACAAAAGAGCTGCATAGCCCAATACCATCATACTTACGTGCATCATTAACCAATGGGATTGGAGAGCAGGTACTAATATTGCGGATTGATGCATTTCAGTTAAAAGACCCGAAGTAGCAAAACCTTGGGTAAAAATAGCACTTGGCGCGGTTATTGCGCTTAAATGGTTTTTATGTTTTTTAAAATACGGAATCATATGAATAATGGAAAAACTCCACGAAAGAAAAATTAATGATTCATATAAATCGCTTAATGGTAAATGCCCATAATAAATCCAACGAGTAACTAATAATCCTGTTATGCAGAAAAAAGTAGCTATCATCCCCTTTTCTGACGAATCATACAGTCCTACGATTTCATCGACTAATAAAGTTATCAAATGAATTGTAATTACAATTGAAATGATCGAAAAGGATATATGAGTTAATATACGCTCTAAAGTTGAAAATATCATAAAAATTTTTTAAAAAAGGGGGTCCTTCAATTAGAGGAATTGAAATCGGGAATTGAATTCATTATAGGCCTTACTCTTTTAGAAGATGCCATGCCGCCACTCGGACTCGAACCGAGATGCTCTAGCACTGCTTCCTAAGAGCAGCGTGTCTACCGATTTCACCATAGCGGCTTATTCGAAATCATAATAACCTATTTTTATTCAATCGTCGAGATTGAAGGAGTTACTTCAATGCAATATTTTTTTAGGAAACATTAAAATTGATGAATAAAAACTTGTTTAAAAATTAGGGATTTAAAAATTTTCGTTAATAATATTTTTTATTTTAGGGCGTAGGGTATCCATTTTATTTAACTTAACTAACACTAACAATGGTGTTTTTCGTAGTTTATTAATGTATGCTCTCCTAAAACTAAAATTGGCATATTCTTCGTATAATTATCTAAAAATGTAAAGGAGGCTTTTATTAATTTAATTGTGTTAAAAGTTAGGAGTTTATATAGTGATAATAATAAAGTTATAAAACACATTTTAAACTTAATCAATTAGTTTAGTTTAAACAACCTCTTCTTTTTTTTCTTTTTATATTTATTAATATAATAAATAATATAATATATAATAATATATTATATTATTTAATAATATTTATAATTTTGTAATATTTATAATTTTGATAACTTATAAATATTATAAAAAAAAAAATAAAAAAAAAAATTAGACTACTTTTCAAATTAGTCAAATTAGACCCATTCAGATTATTTATTCTATTGTTTGATTATAATTATTTATTTGTCACTATTTGTCACACAAAAAAAACTTTTTGAACTCCCGGTAGAAAGAGATTTCGCTAACGAAAAAGCTTTCAACGCTGCCCAATATCCCTTCCTTTTCCAAATATTTTTACGAATCCGTTTTTTTGAAATAGAGGTGCGTTTTTTTGGAACTGCCATTAAAAAATTATAATAGGTTCTTTAGTTGGATGTGAAAGACATCTATTGTTCAAAATTAATTGTTCTTTACTATCTATTTATTCTCTAAATTATACTCCCTTCATAAAAAAAGGGGGGGTATGAAAAAATCGCATAAAATATTACTAAGAACAATAAGATTTACTATGCAAAATAGAATAGATTGAAATTGATATTGAAATTGATAAAATAAAAAAAAAAAAAAATACAAACAAAAAAGATTGTGCGTTTTCTTTTTATTTTCGTCGTGTTATAGTTATACATGTAATAAACTACATCAAAAATTTAATAACCCAACCAACTACTTTCCCGCTTAATAAAAAAAAACTTAATTTTTTTTTACGTAAAATGAAGTCTTGGATATCATAACATTTCCTAAAAATAACCTTTATTGTAATTGTAATGGAAGACAATCAATTAGTTCAAAAATTAATTGGTTAATGATTCTGAATAACCGAACTACAATAAATAGTTTTTATGGGTCAAGTTATGGGCTTTATGATTCATATCAAATATTCTTTTGGGGGGTGTAATTATTTATCCTTGCTCTATAGATTTATAGATATAAATAAATTATTGTAATACTTAATAATTATAATGAAAATTAAATTTTTCATTTTTTATATCTTCATAAAATTTTACTGAAAAATTTAATTTAATATTAACAATTCAATATTCAATAAAAAAATTACGTATTTATTTTTCGCTAGTAACTTGTTCATACCATTTGACCAATTCTAACCTCGTGATTTGAAATATTTAAAGTAGTTTGGAAAGATTCAGAATAATTAAGGCTAGAAATTTATATTTTAGTTTTGTTTATATATCTTAATTTTTTTTTATTAACCGACCCCTTTCAAAAGAAATAAGAACCAGTGAATCAGAAAAAATTAATTAATATAAATTTTTTTTTTTATGGAATATACATATCAATATTCATGGATCATACCTTTCATTCCACTTCCAGTTCCTATGTTAATAGGAGCAGGACTTCTACTTTTTCCAACGTCAACAAAAAATCTTCGCCGTATGTGGGCTTTTCCTAGTGTTTTATTGTTAAGTATAGTTATGATTTTTTCAGCCCATTTTTTTACTCAGCAAATAAATAACAATTCTGTCTATCAATATGTATGGTCTTGGACCATCAATAATTATTTTTCTTTAGAATTTGGCTGCTTGGTTGATCCACTTACTTCTATTATGTCAATCTTAATTACTACTGTTGGAATTATGGTTCTTATTTATAGTGACAATTATATGTCTCATGATCAGGGATATTTGAGATTTTTTGCTTATATGAGTTTTTCTAATACTTCGATGTTGGGATTAGTTACTAGTTCTAATTTGATACAAATTTATATTTTTTGGGAATTGGTTGGAATGTGTTCTTATCTATTAATAGGTTTTTGGTTCACACGGCCCAGTGCGGCGAATGCTTGTCAAAAAGCGTTTGTAACTAATCGTGTCGGGGATTTTGGTTTATTATTAGGAATTTTAGGTTTTTATTGGATAACGGGTAGTTTAGAATTTAGGGATTTATTTGAAATATTCAATAACTTGGTTTATAATAATCAGGTTAATTTTTTATTT